AATCTTATATCTGCAAAATATAAATTTTTAATTAAAATAAAACCCCTAAAGTTTTAACCTTTTCATTGACAATGAAATATACTAAAAATATACTAAAACTTTTATAAACAAACCGTTAAATTAATTATATATCGAAGGCAATTGGACTTCCTTGTTTTCCAATAAGAGAAACCACCCTCAGGGTATGAACCTAATAGACTATATTATCCTATCTTATTAATATAATAAACTAAACCAAAATATATTATATATTATCAAAGAAAGAGGTATACTAAAACCTAAATTTCAAGTATTTAAATTTAAAAACTGTTTCCCTATTAAACTGTTAGTTATTAAAAATAAAGAATAATAAAAAGATACTACAAAATAAATAAAAATAACCAAAAAAATATATTTAGAAAAATTTATTCTATTTGTAATAATAATAAATTCTGCTAAAAATGATAGAGATGGAGGTACCCCCCTATTTGATAAAAAAACCAAAGAAAAAATAATCCCTATCAATATTCTAGAACCAAAGAATCCGTTTATAAAATAAATTATACGGCTTCCAGAAGTATGGTAATATTCCCCAATTAAATAGAATATCAAAGTAGAGGTATAACCGTGAGCTAGTATTAATATAATTCTTCTTATTTTACTACTTATAGTAACTAATACTAAAGATAATAAAACAAATCTTATATGAGTGACAGAAGAATAAGCAGCTAAAGATTTAGAATCTCTTTGAAATAAACAACAAAAAGACCTTAAAATTATCCCTAAAAACGAAATAATTATCCAAATATTACTGTGTATAAAATTAAAACCTCCTAAAATACGTAAAAATCCAATAGTTCCAAGTTTTAATAACAAACCAGCTAATAATATACTAGCTGTTGTGGGGGCTTCAACATGTGCTTTTGGTAACCACAAGTGTAAAAAATAAATAGGAAATTTTATTATAAATCTTAAACTTAAAATAAATAATATTTCTCAAGATACTAAAAAATCATAGTAACAAAAAACTATTAAAAATCTTCTGTTAAAATATACAAACAAAAATGGAAATGAACACAAAGCAGCATAAAATAATAAATAATAAGAAGAATTAATCTTTTCAATCTGAGTACCATAACCTAAAATTATTACCAAAATAGGGAATATAGAAAGTTCAAAATATATATATAGTATTATTATATTACTTGATATAAAAAACAAAATTCTCACTAACACTAATATCTCACTCAAAATAATTAGTATATTGTTTTTCTCACTTATTACAATAATACTTAAAATAAAAATACTCATAATAATTATTATTACTATTATAAAAGAATCTAAGTATAAAAATAATCCCAATCAAGAATATGAATTTAAAGAACAAAAAATAAACAATAATAAAAAAACAAGAAATATAGTATGATTTATAAATCATATTAATAAAATCAAAACTAAATCTATAAAAGCTACCACTACCTTATAATTACAAGTTATAAATTCTAATTAAACTATTATAGCAATAAGATCACCAATAAACAAATACAAATAAAAACAACCAAACTACATCAACAAAATGTCAATACAAAATTGCAAATTCAAAACCCAAGTGATGGTTATAGTTAAAATGGTTCTTTAATATACGAATTAAATTAAAAAATAAAAATAATCCACCACATAAAACATGGATCCCATGAAATCCAGTAGACAAATAAAAAATACTACCAAAAACTCTATCAGATATAGAAAAACTAGCTTCCCTATATTCTATTAGTTGAATACCTGTAAAATATACAGCTAAAACAACAGTTAAAAATAGACTATTAATACAACTTTTATTTCTTAAAAGACTATAGTGTGCCCAAGTAACAGAAACACCTCTTCTTAACAAAATAATAGTATTTAACAAAGGTACACCAAAAGGGTTAACTAAATGTATACCAAAAGGAGATCATATCTCACCCAAATCGTGAACAGGTACTAAAGCAGCATCAAAAAAAGTCCAAAAAATACTAAAAAAAAATATAAACTCTCTAAAAATAAACAATAATACACCAAATTTAAAACCATCTATAACATAAAAATTATGATAACCCCTTAACCCCTCTATAGAAATATCTTTTCCTCAAATAAAAGAAATAAACAAAACTGTAAATAGAGTAAATAAAAATATTCAATACACCCCATATTTAAAAAACATAACTAAAGAAGTAGTTAAACCTAATGAACAAAAAAATAAATAATATGCATATCTCGATAACCTTAAAATATGAAAATTATGAAATAATACATAACTAAATCTTTGGATTCTAAATCCAATATATTATAATTATACTATTAATGTTAAACAAAAAGTAGTTTTCTATATGTATACTTAACTAAAATTAAATAAATTATAAAAAAATATAACAAAGAAAATACTACACTTAAATCTCTATAAGGATATTCCACTAAACATTGACCTAACCAGCTTAAAACAATAGAAACCACAATAAATCTTCTTACCAAAAATTTATTTAACTTTACTAAACAAGAACTATAATTATTAACTATAGCAAAAAAATAAAAAGTTACAATTCTTATCAAAAGAGCTAAAACCCCTAAAATTTTATTAGGAATTGCACGTAAAATTGCATAAGCAAATAAAAAATATCACTCCGGTACAATGTGAACAGGACTCGTTATAGGGTCAGCTTCAATAAATATCTCAGGGTCACCCAAAACAAAAGGAAATAATATAGAAACCACAAAAAAAATAATTCAAATAATAATATTATAAGCATCTTTTCCCCAATATTCAGGAGCAAAACAAATCTTATCATAATCTCCATGACAAAACAGAGAAGATGTACTACCTGTGCTATGTAAAAAAACTAAATGTAGTATTACCACCAATAATAAACCCCAAGGAACCAAAAAATGTAACACAAAAAAAAATTTTAAAGTAGCACCTGAAACTGTAAACCCCCTCCAAATTCAAGTAACAATTATAGGACCTCAAATAGGAATAACTCTCAATAATCTTGTAATCACAACTGATGCTCAAAAACTTATTTGTGCCCAAACCAACACATAACCTATAAAAGCCTCTATTATAACTAACAAATAAATAGTTAATCCAGATATTCAAACTTTTTTTAACCGATAGCTTATAAAATACATCCCCTTAAAAATATGTATATATAAAAAAATAAAAAATAGTCTTGCACCATTAAAGTGGAAAATACGAAACAATCAACCATAATTTACTTCATATATGATATATTGTACCCTAGAAAAAGCTAATAAACTATCAGCTGCATAATATATAGCTAAAAATGTTCCTGTTAAAATTTGAAAAACCAAAACTATTCCTAATATACTCCCAAAATTTCATCTTAAAGTTAAAGATTTACTAGAAGGTAAAGTTACAACTAAAGAATTTACAAAAATTAAAAAATTATTTTTTAATACCCTTAACTTCTTAACTTCTTCAGAGTTATATTTTTATAAATAAACTATAAGAGTATGTGTATAAAACCTTTTGTATCAAAAACAAATATTCTACTTAAAATAATACACAAAGATGTTAATCATTTTGAACCGTAATCAAATATAGTAATATCTATTTCACATCTTATCTTTTCACAAAGAACTCTATCTTATCAAGATAATATAATAAATTTTACTAAAAAGATTTTATAATAATAATACTATAGAAAAGGGAATTAATATAAAAATTAAACTATTTAACTTACTTTGATAGTTTAACTTTATATTTATACTTATATTAACCAGTATAAAACCAAAAGATAACACAGACAAAAATATTATAAACAACAACAATAATAATATTATATTATTAAATAAAAGTAACCTACTTAAACTAAATATTTTAACAAAAAAAGTAACTATAAAAGGTATATTTAAAAAAACTAAAACCAACTCTCAAGATATATCTCCCAGCCTTAAAGATTGTATATTAATAATAATAAAAATTATTAAAATAATATAATATATAAATAAATATAAAACATTGAAAAATGATAAAAAACCACATAATAATAATCAATTAAAAGACTCAGTCGATGATAATAAAATTATATTAGTATAATTTTTTGACAAAAAAATCTGACAATAACAAAAAATAATACCCAAAATAATAACAATAATAAAACCTATAATAAATAATTGTATTATAATAATTAAAAAAGGAAACTTTTGAAAAGTTAAAAATCATAATAAATTTATCCCGCTTATTCCATTTATAACACTAAAAATTCAAAAGTGAAAGGGAGCTACCCCGGTCTTCAGTAAAATAATAATAAATTGAAGTAATCTTAAACCTACTAATAAAAATAATAATCCTATACTTTCTTGTAATACAAAATATAAAATTATATTAGAAAAATTTATACTATTTTTTATAATTAACAAAAAAATAATAGTTATAAGCAAAAAAATACTCCATCAAACCAAATAGTTATTTATAATAAAAGAAATTAAACTTAAAATCAAAACTAAAACTATTCAAATCAAAAAAAACAAATGGACTATTAATCCTTAACAAGTTTAGAAGACTTATTATACTTTGTTTACTGAAAAATATCTTTTGCGCTTAAAACAAATGCACTTCTTATGCTATATCAGTTAAAACGTGTAATAACATTTTTAGATTAAAAATCTAACACTTTAAACTTAAGTTAACGCTTCATTACTCTCTAAGATATAAATAAATTAAACGAGAAAAAATATAACTTTGAATAAAAAATACAAAACACTCTATTATAATAGCTAAAACACTTAATCATACATATTTTTCCCCCAAAGATAATTCCAACCCTTGATATAATATCATACTAATTAAATGCCCAACCATAATATTAACTGTCAAACGCACAGTTAAAGCTAAAGGACGAGAAAATTCTCTTACTAATTCAACTATCAGTATTCTAATAGTTTTTAAAACACCATCACCATCCTTTCTTATATAAACACTAAATTTTTCTCTAGAAATAAAAGTCAAAAAAGTAGTTATTCAAGCTGTTATAGCATAAACAAAAGTAAATTCAACTATTCCACAAGGACAAAAAGAATAAGTAAAATAACCCCCGAAGTTACATACTAACAATAACAAAAAAGTAAAAATTGAAATTACAGAACTTAAAGGTAACTTCCTATTATAAGAAAAAACATCAATTAAAGAAGTTAAAAATTTATTAACTATTACTCTTATTATTCTATCTTTAAAATAGAATATGTACTGTAAAATAAAAATAAACATAAAAATATCTAAAAAATAAACACTATTAATAATAAAATAACAAAGTATAATACAATAATAATAACAAAGAAATTGGTAATAACTTAAATCAAAATAAACTCATTATATAATCATAACGATAACGTGGATATGACCTTCGAATAAAAATTAACAAACTAAAAATTAACAAACTAAATATCAAAGATATATTAAAAAAAATACAAGAATATAAAACCCTAAAAAAAATTAAACTACCATACTCACTTAAAAACAATAAAACAAATGCTACACTAGAAAACTCCACGTTGTAACCACTAACTAATTCCCTTTCCCCTTCGGAAAAATCAAAAGGGGCACGATTTAATTCAGCAATAATTATAATCAAAAAAGGGATATATAAAATAATTATTCTTAGACTAAATATATTCCCAAATATAAACAAACTATTATGAATTAATATACATAACAAATATAAAGCAAAAGCAATTTCATAAGATACTCTTTGTCTTCTAGCACGAAGAGCACCAATTATACCATACTTAGATTTTCTAACAACACCACTCAGTAAAGTTGTATAAACAGCAAATCCAACTAAACATAAAAAAAATAAAACTGAGTATTCAAAACTCAAAAATAAAAAAAAATAAGGTAACACAAACCACTCTATAAATATTACAACAAAAGAAATCCCAGGGACCAAAAGAAAAACTAACTCAGAGGAATGTAAAGGCATAAGTTGTTCTTTTTTTATTAATTTTACTCCATCTATAAGAGCCTGAACTAAACCTATAAAACTAACTTTAGTAGGACCTAAACGATTTTGTCTCCTTCCTAATAAATGACGCTCATATAATGTAATAAAAGCAATACTTTGAATAATACATAAAAATATCAATAATAATATCAACAAAAGTATAACTAACAAAGATTAAATCTTTAGATTTACAATCTAATATTTTAATTAAACTATATCTTTAAGAATAATACCTTCTGATTAACAGTCAACAATTCTAAATTAAACTAATTCTTATATACACACAACTCTTAATATTGAGTAAATTTATTAACTTAATTATATATCGAAGGCATTGGGACTTCCCTTTTGTTTATAAATATACTAATAACAAGTATATAAACTATAGATTAAATCTGTATTATATTTTCAAAATATAATAATAAATAGTTTATTTTTAAGTTCAGGTTCACCTAAACTTACTTTACTACAACTTACTCCCCTGTGGGCAATTGATGGATGATTTGAACCGTTACTAGATATCCTTCAAGAAGATATAAAAACTTCTTTACTCTCTTTTACATTTTCAAATAATAACTACATTATTATTTACATATTACTATATTGTAGGTCAAGTTTAACCTTATATTAAACCGGATATATATCTGTTTTTATAAGAAAAACTTTTACTTTTAATCCTAAAGAATAAAATAAACGATCATACACGTGACTAAATATAAGGTAGTTAATGAGGGTTATCAATTAATACTCAACCTCCAAAGATTATTTAGATAACCTGCCAGTATTCTTTCAGTTTAAATACAACTTTACTTCTGTATTTTTAATTTTTGTTTAATTAGGTACTAATCTAATTCATTTATCAAAATTTAATATTACAACTATATTATTAAAAAAAAATTCTAATTCTACCTAAAATTTTTAAAATTTAAAATAACTGTTGTAATTAAAACTATTTAAAGTACAAGACCTAATAAGTATAGCCGATTATTCTGGAACTCATTTTTTACGGACGATAAATTGCCGAGGTAAATATTTATTGCCTACTAAATAAATTAAAAATAAATAATATCATTATAAATTTTCAAAAACCAGAATCAAATTTTATAAGATTATAAACCTCCTTTATGAAAAAAAGATATACTTTATTATACTAAAATCTCACAGAATAAAATTTTTGATTTTGAAGATCAATAGTTTATATTAACTTATATCTGTTAAATTAATCTTATATCTGAACCAAAAGTTTTTATACTAGTTACCATTATAATCACTCCTAAAATACTAGATATTACAGAAAAACACATAAAATAAAAAAATATTATACTACTGATTCTTAAGGATAAATATAAAAACAACCTCAATATCAAAAATTCCAAAGTAATTAAAATATAAATCAATCGTTGCCACTTAAATAATAATATAAATAATCTAATAAAATAAAATAAAATTTAAATCTTACGTAGTGCTCTTCTATATCTAAGAAAATAACTTCTACTACTTATAAAAAATAGCAAACTTCTTAAGATAAATATTATAAAAATTATAAATAAATAATAATAAAAAACACTCAATCTCAATATGTTTATATATAAAAATAAAAATTCACCAACTACCAATGTTGTAATGATAAATCTTAAAAACACACCTTTAATTTTTAAATAATTAAATTTTGATAAACTAGAAAAATATACTAAAATTACAAAAATACCCCTTAAAAATAATAATCTAACAAAATATGAATATCAAATGTGTATTCTAAAAGATATATTACCTATTCTTAGTATTAAAGCAAAAATTAAAAATAGTATACTCTTTATAGGATCTTTATTAAAAAAGCTTAAAGAACAAAAAATTAATGAAAAAAGTGTATAAACTATAATAAAAGAATTTTAAACCTATTCATTGTAAATGAATTATTCTAAATAAACTAAAAATTCATCAGTAATAAATCTTAATAACCCAAATATTATATTTTAAATAAACTAACTACTGTATTAAAATATAATAAATATTAAAATTATAATTAAAACTAAATTATTATAATAACTACCCTTTATAATTAAATTAATAGTGTTACTTAGTATACCAGACAAATTAAAATTCATACTAATTATATTATTTAATATTAAATCTATAAATTTTATATTTTTTAACTTATATGGGAAAACCTTAGCAAAATAATCTAAGAAAAATTTATAAATAAGTTCTTTACTTAAAATTTTTAAACAAACAAAACTAATTAAGATAATTATAGATAAGTATATTAAAGGTGTGTAAAAATCTAATAATAAAAATATACTAGGGATATTAAGCATATTTAAATTTAATCACCATAAAAACATAATAGATATTAACACCAAAATTAACCTCAAAAAATTTATTATAATTCTTCTACTAAAATGACTAAATACATTATTAAATCTTAAATATAAACTCTTTCATATACGGTAACTATAACCAAAAGTTAAAAATACAGAAAAAAAAAATATAATACTTAAAAACATTATAAAATTATTATAAAAAAACATCTCTAAAATTAAATCTTTACTAACACACCCTCTTGTAAAAATCAAACCACATAAACAGAACAAAGTAACAACTATTTGTAATTGAACAAAATAAGGTAAGTTTCCGTTATTATTATAACTACGCCCATCTTGCTGCCCAAAAGAACTGTGAATAAAATAACCAACTTGTATAAACAAACAACTTTTAAATAAAGCATGCCTCACCAAATGAATTAAAGAAATAAAACCTAATCCTAAACCTATTGTTATAATTGAAAATCCTATTTGTGATAAAGTACTTAAAGCTACTACCTTTTTTAAATCTTCCTCTACTAAAGCAGCAACACTCGAAAAAAATATAGTAAAAATTCCAAATAATAAAAGTATACTTAATACATTTTTATGTATTAATAAATAATTAAAATTCCCCAATAAAATTAACCCAGCTGTAACTAAAGTTCTTCTGTGAACTAAGGATCTCACAGGCGTTGGTGCTCTTATAGCTTTAGGTAATCAACTACTAAAAGGAAACTGTGCTCTTTTAGTAAAAGCAGTTAAAACTAATAAAACTACTATATAATAATTAAAATAACTAAAACTCAAAAAATAATACCCTCTAAAAACTGATCTACTAAAAAACACAAACATAAAGTAATCACCCAGTCGATTTATTAACACAGTATTTATGGCACCACTACATCTATCTCAATTATTATAAAATAAAACTAAAAAAAAACTTGTAATCCCTAACAAATCTCAACTTAATATTATTGTAAACACTCTATTACTAAAATTTAATAAAAATATGCTACCTACAAACAACAATAAAATAAAACAAAAATAACTAAAATTTAACTCTCTGTTTAAATAAAAAGTTCTGTACAAAAGTACACTTATAGTCACCACCATTAAAATAAAAGAGAATAAAATACTATTATAATAAAGATTAAATTTTAAACTAATAAAATCCCACTCTATAATATTAAAACTTACATTTAAATAAGGAATTATTCTTACAACAATTAATATAAATAAAAATATTAAAGAAATCAAAAAAATAAACACTTCAATTATACAATTCAAATTAATTTACCATATCACCACTCTATATAAAAACCCCCCACAATAAAAAAAATTACCAACAAAAAACTTATAAAAGAATTAATATCGGAAACTAAAACACCAAGAAATATTACAATTTCTAAGTCAAAAATTACAAACATTAATATTATAATAAAAAAATGAACACTAAAGGAATTTTGAACTTTTCCTAAACTAGTAAAACCACATTCAAAAGAACTTATTTTTATTATATAACCCTCTTTAAAAGACATTAAAAAATTTAATAAATAAAATAAAACTAAAAAAACAATAGTTAATAAAAATAAAAGACTAATGATTCATAATAAGTTACTCTAAAGTTTAAAACTTTTACAATTTTCCTTTCGTACTAAACGTTTTCAAACTAAATAATTATCAAGATAAACAATTCTATCTCACGATGAATTAAACTAATATCACGTTTAATTAATTAATAGAAGAACAGTCTAAATATATGAACCTTCTCCTCTTTCAAAAATTAAAATACAACATCGATGTAAAACTTACCTTAATATAACAACTATATAAAGCATGATTTTCTGTTAACTCTGGAGTAATTCATTTGTATATTATTAGTAAATTAAATTACATAAAAATCTACCCTAGATAACCCTCTAATTTAACAAAATTAAATAGAAGAAGAATTTCCAAAGACTTATCTTTGTATAAATACATTTATTTTTTATTAAATAAATATTAAATTCAACAAAAAAACATAAATAAAATTTACCAATAACTTCATTCATACCGGAATTCATTAAAAACACAATTTATTTTGCTACTTTAATGTCCTCACGCTAAGACTGCCATTTAAAAATCATAGAGCAGAAGCTAATCTTAAATTAAGACATAAGTCTTTAAAAAACATTTGATAAAAATTTTAGTTATTAAATTAAATTAAATTAATTCATAGTTTTTATAAATCTACTTATAAAAAGATTATATAATTAATAAAATATTATTAATTTTTTAAATAAACATTGTTACTACAATAAATAAAGTTATAAAACTTAAAATTTAAACACTTCAAATTATAAATATTTATTAAAAAATATAAAAAGTATAATTTTCTAATACTTAAATTAATACAGTTATAATAAAAGTCGACATATCAACACTAAAAATAATATTATATATTTTGTAATAATAAATCTTATTATTTTTCTACCTTTTATTTCTATTTTTTATTTATAATAAAATTTTCCTTTCTTAGTATGCAATACTAATATATAAACAAAAAATGGTTAGCTTTAAATCTTTTATACCACAAATAAATATTTTAAATAAACTATTAAGCTAATTAATATTACCCAGACATCAACTTTTAAATATTTCTATTAAAGTAACTTCCAAACAAATAGGTATAAAACTGTGATTAGCTCCACAAATCTCAGAGCATTGACCATAAAATACCCCCACTACGGGAAAACTATAACTAAAAGTTCTCAAAACTCCTCTTATAGCATCTAATTTTACAGAAAGTCTTGACAAAGCTCAAGCATGAATTACATCAGCCGAAGTAATACAAAAACGAATCGAGTTATCAACTGGAATAATACAACGATTATCAACTTCTAAAAGACGAGGCTCCCCCAAAACCAATAAATCTATAGATTTTATATAAGAATCAAATTCTAAACCAGGAATATCACTAAATTCATAACTTCAGTATCATTGATGACCAGTCACCTTGATAGTTAAATCACTATCTATGTTTATCAAACCATAGTGGTACAATAAACTTAAAGAGGGTACTATTTGCATTAAAAGAATAAAAGTAGGAAACAATCTACATCAAAGCTCCCCTATCTGATACTCAATTTTTTTACTTTTAAATAACAAAAAACCCCTTATTAAATAAAAAAATAACAAAACAACAAAAACCAAAACCCCCAATAAAAGACTACAATTAAAATTATGAAATCAGTCTATATAACTAGCAAATAAACTTCTAGAAAATATTAGATTATAACCTTGAAAATAATTGTTAATTAATCTTATTACCATTTGATTGGAAATCAAATATACTTAAATTATACTAAAAGATCAACTATAATAAATAGTACAATTAGTAAACACTATTATAATTATACCAACAATAAAGGAAGTCCTATGTCTTCGATATATAATTAAATTAATAAATTTATTTAATATTAACATAATTATATTTTTATAACATTACTATATAATATTATCTATTATAATATAAATACATTATAATATAATAATATAATAATATGGCTGAACCATATTATTATATTATATATATATAATATTTTACCCCCAGGGGGTAAAATATTATATATGTATGTCTATGTCCTTCGGACATAGTATACCTTTGTAATATTATGATAATAATATTACATATTATTATATAAAATTTATCTAAACGCCAGGCGTTTAGACTCCTCTCCCGCTTTAAGCGGAGGAGTCTAACGCTTATGCGTTAGATAATTTTATATTTATAATATATAATATTATTACATAATATTACTTATTATATATATATCATAATATGGTATGACCATATTATGATATAACAATATTATAATATGGTAGAGCCATATTATAATATAATAATATTATAATATGGCTCAGCCATATTATAATATTATTTTTATATAATATAATAATATGGCTTAGCCATATTATTATATTATATATATATAATATTTTACCCCTTAGGGGGTAAAATATTATATATACATATCTATGTCCTTTGGACATAGTATACCTTTGTAATATTATGATAATAATATTACATATTATTATATAAAATTTATCTAAACGCCAGGCGTTTAGACTCCTCTCCCGCTTTAAGCGGAGGAGTCTAACGCTTATGCGTTAGATAATTTTATATTTATAATATATAATATTATTACATAATATTACTTATTATATATATATCATAATATGGTAGGACCATATTATGATATAATAATATTATAATATGGTAGAACCATATTATAATATAATAATATTATAATATGGCTAAGCCATATTATAATATTATTTTTATATAATATAATAATATGGCTTTGCCATATTATTATATTATATATATATATATATATATATATATATATATATTAATATGGCTCTGCCATATTAGGCTACCCCCCCTTACCCCCCCAAGGTGGTTGGGTAGCCCTAATAAGTACTGCCTTTCGGGTTATTTCTGTTTTTGTACCTCAAAAGATTACGAATAGTCTTTTGTGTACCGTAGACATTTAGTATTAAACCAACTATAAAAACCCCCCCCCCTTTCATTAAAGGTATACATCATAATATATGCCACTATATTACAATTATATGAATATAACTTATTAATAATAAGAATATAAACGTTTTATAATCAACTTAACACAAGGTCATTCTACAATAACAGTACAGTGTGTTCAACTCATACACACTATATATAGAATTAACTACAATATAAAATCGTTAGTACTATGCACATAGTTTATAAATCTATTGATTTTTATATTGTAATTGGGTAATCTATAAGCCCCCATTAAAAAAAAATTAGAGAATCTAATACTCAAATTAAAATTGAGTGTAAATTAAATAAAAAATGTTTAAGTCCTAATGCCTTCTGACTATTAATCAATTATACTAATTGTACTGAAGAACCTAAAATTACAATTAATTACTAAATTAAAAATTTAATAATTTTTAATAATAAAAATAACGTATCTAAAACAATTCTATTAGAGCTGTATTTATTATAAGACCCCTGTCAAATTGACACTAATCAATAAAGATTTTATTTAAAACATACAACCATTCCAATATTTAAGTCCTAATGCCTTCTGACTATTAATCAATTATACTAATTGTACTGAAGAACCTAAAATTACAATTAATTACTAAATTAAAAATTTAATAATTTTTAATAATAAAAATAACGTATCTAAAACAATTCTATTAGGGCTGTATTTATTATAAGACCCCTGTCAAATTGACACTAATCAATAAAGATTTTATTTAAAACAAATTTTAATTCAAAATTAAAAACTCAATAATTATTAATAAAAACAATATATATATATATTATTTATAAACTCTATAAAATCACATCAAAACATATCAATTAATAAAAATTTATTAAATACTTAATTATATATCGAAGACAATAGGACTTCCTTTATTTGTCTGTCTGTCTGTTTTAAATATTGTAATAGTTTATTATAACAAACCTTCCAAATTACAAAAAATACCTCCATATTAACAACTTTATAAACTTTCAATTTTAACATCAAAAGTGTCAAAAATGAAGTTTTATAACACAAAAGTATCATTCCAAGGGGGTACCCTTGGAACAGTATATGAATAGGCTAAATGTTGAGATACCATAAATTAACAACAACATCTTTAATTCTACTTAAATATAATATTGAAATTTAATTTTAAAACTTATTTATCAAAATTTTCAATTTTTATATTTTATTTAGAACCTAGGAAATAATAAATTATAAACACAAAATACTATAATAAATTTATTTTAAACAATAGTTTATTATAACAAACCTTCCAAATTACAAAAAATACCTCCATATTAACAACTTTATAAACTTTCAATTTTAACATCAAAAGTGTCAAAAATGAAGTTTTATAACACAAAAGTATCATTCCAAGGGGGTACCCTTGGAACAGTATATGAATAGGCTAAATGTTGAGATACCATAAATTAACAACAACATCTTTAATTCTACTTAAATATAATATTGAAATTTAATTTTAAAACTTATTTATCAAAATTTTCAATTTATTAACTATTAATAAAAACTATTACCTTTTAATTTGCAATTAAAAATACTTAATATACTATAGTTTTAAACAAAATTTAGTTAATTCTTTCTACTAAAATAGATTTCAGATTGATACCTATGACCAAATACATATCTTCTTAAACTATATTCAGGTCTCCTATTTCTAAATTTATCAGTTAAAACTAAACGATTACTAATTAAAGACTCAATTATAACATAAATAAATAAAAATAAAGCAAAAGTACTTAATAAAGAACCAAAAGAAGATATAACATTCCAGACAGAATAAACATCAGGGTAATCTAAATATTTACGGGGATAACCATGTAATCCAGCAAAATGTAAAGGAAAAAAAGTCAGATTAACACCAATAAATATTAAAATAAATACAACTCTTATTATTACTTTATCATAATTAAACCCGGTAATAAATCTCCATCACAATCTAACACCAGTAAAAATACCAAAAACAGCACCTAAACTTAAAACATAATGAAAATGTCTCACTACATAATAAGTATCATGTAAAATAATATCTAAACTAGAATTAGATAAAATAACCCCTGTTAATCCACCAACTGTAAATAAAAAAATAAAACCTAAAACTCATAATAAAGTAGGTTGAAATAATATGGGTGTACCAAATAATGTTGCTATTCAACTAAATACCTTTACACCGGTAGGAACAGCAATCACTATAGTTGCAGCAGTAAAATAAGCACGAGAATCTAAATCTATACCAACTGTATATATGTGATGTGCTCAAACTACACACCCAATCAAACCAATTCTTAAAATAGCATATACTATACCTAAAGAACCAAATACCTCTTTTTTACCTGTTAAATACAAAGTTGATTGTCTAATAATCCCAAAAGCCGGTAAAATTAAAATATAAACCTCGGGATGTCCAAAAAATCAAAATAAATGTTGATAAATTAAAGGATTACCACCAGTACTAGGGTCAAAAAAAGATGTATTTAAATTACGATCAGTTAATAACATTGTAATAGCACCCGCTAACACAGGTAGTGATAAAACTAATAAAAAAACAGTAACAAAAACAGTTCACACAAATAAACTTATATGTTCTAAAGAAATTGATCTTCTACGAAGATTTTTAGTTGTACACATAAAATTAATCCCACCTAAAATTGAACTTAAACCAGCACAATGTAACCTAAAAATAGCTAAATCTACCCTTCTACCAGGGTGACCTAAGGTGCTTAAAGGTGGATATACAGTCCAACTAGTTCCAGCCCCTATATCTACAAAACTAGATATAATAATTAATAATATAGCAGTAGGTAATAATCAAAAACTTAAATTATTTAAACGCGGAAAACTTATATCAGGGGCACCTAATATTAAAGGTAATATTCAATTTCCAAAACCCCCAATTATTCTAGGTATAACTATAAAAAAAATTATTAATAAAGCATGTGCAGTAATAACTGAATTATAAAGCTGCCCATTATTTAAAAATAACCCTGGTTTAGACAATTCCAAACGAATAATTAAAGATAAAGAAGTTCCCACTATACCAGACCACAAACCAAACAAAAAATATAAAGTTCCAATATCTTTATGATTTGAACTTTCTAACCAAACTGCAAAGCCTCCTTGATATTTATCATAAAATAGAGTTAT